CTGCTTTTATGTTATTTCGTACTTTACACTTCCTTTGTTTTGTTTGTGGGGGGGTTTTCTCACGAGCACGAGAGGGAATTCAAAGAAATGAAAAAAGGATTGCTATCTATGCCTAGATCTCGAATAAATGGAAATTTTATTGATAAGACCTTTTCAATTGTAGCCAATATTTTATTACAAATAATTCCGACAACTTCAGGAGAAAAAGAGGCATTTACCTATTACAGAGATGGTGCGATTTGCTTTTTTTTTATGGATCTTCAGTCTTAGAAGAAAGACGCAATAATGGGGATAGAAAAAATCAATTTGAAATTTTGAAATAAATCGACGCTTGTTGAAGGTGAAGTTTGTAAATCAAAAAATCCCTTCTGTCGTGTATCCCCGATTAATGCAACCTCAGATGCTTCAATTGTAAATTAGAGCATTGAACGAAAGGTGACACACCTATGGGTTCCCTGTTGCAGGTCAACCCTCCTCTACTAGTACCAATTACCAATAGGCGGCACAGGGGAAGAAGCACTACGCCTAGGAATCAACAATACGAAACCCTCGTTTTCAAATATATCTTTATTCCTTTTCCTTGTTTGGGATCGGGACTCCCAAAAATGGTTGGGACAACAAACATCCATCTCGTTCGTACTTTGGGTACCCGTAGAACCATCGAAGGCTGTTGAAGTGACTAATTCCTTAAAATCTTAAATTAACAAATAGAAAGAATAATAATAATTAAGGGGCGTTGAGGACAAAGAAATTGCTGGAGTTATCTTTTTATCTAGTACCAACGTGCTTGATGTTAAGAAAAGATCTTTTGCAGGAAGGTTGGCTAGAGATTTCTTGTAAAAACACTAGCCCCGCTTAGTTCATAATGAAAAAATTTCAATCTTTTTTCATTCTTAATTCTATAGTATAATTTTCATTATGCACATAAGGGAGGAGCCGTATGAGATGAAAATTTCACGTACGGTTTTGGAACGGAGATTCTTTTAATCGAATGACGACCGTAACGGATGTCGGCTCAATCCGAAGGAAATTATGCGGAAGCTTTACAGAATTATTATGAAGCTATGCGACTGGAAATTGATCCCTATGATCGAAGTTATATACTCTATAACATAGGCCTTATTCACACAAGTAATGGAGAACATACGAAAGCTTTGGAATATTATTTTCGAGCTCTAGAACGAAACCCGTTCTTACCACAAGCTTTTAATAATATGGCCGTGATCTGTCATTACGTGCGACTATCTCCACTATAGAAAGAAAAATAAAGAGAAAATACGCTAGTAAATACTAGAAAAAATGAAAAACACAGGCTTTCTACATATGTATCGTACCCAATATGATTTTTATCAGCTGTAGCAAAGAAAGAAACTTTATAGAAGCCAAAATATGAAGAACTAAAATGCCTAGATACTTTTTTATTCTATGGATAAAAGATCTAATTGATAGAGAAAGCGCCGTAAAGATCAATTAGCGAAATTTTTGGCCGATACAATAATAACTGCTTACTTTTACTTATCCAGAATATGAGATAAAAATTAGGAATCAATTTATGTAATAGAGTTGATCCCCTACGGTATTGAGCAGCGGTGTAGCATCAAATCCCAAAGATAGTAAGTCTTTCTTATTCTTAATGAAGGAAAGCCTTTTTCAACGATTCTATATCTTCAAAGATTGTATCTAAAATACAGAAATGTAGAGATTATAAATACAATATTTATATATGATATATGAAACCGGGATAGTTACCTTTCAGAAAAATGGTAGAATGCCTCTGCTTTATTCTTCTGAAGGTGGGAGAAAAGATAAAACTAATTATTTTTTATTTAAATAAAAAATAAAGAAAATAAAAGTTTGAAACTTTTGTAATTAATCTCCTTTGGTTAGCTCGAAAAACCTAAAAACGGGACGGCAAAATAAAGAATTGACTGCCGATGAGCGAGCCGTATGAGATAGGAAACTCTCAAGTACGGTTCTAAGGGAAGGAAGTTACCCTCCTATTCCGCCCGTGGAGAACAGGCCATTCGGCAGGGCGATTCTGAAATTGCGGAGGCTTGGTTCGATCAAGCCGCTGAGTATTGGAAACAAGCTATAGCACTTACTCCTGGAAATTATATTGAAGCACAGAATTGGTTGAAGATCACAAGGCGTTTTGAATAAGAATACTTTAATTCTTTTTTATTTAGAATTTGTTCTATATTTTCATTTTCTATTTATTAGAATTAGTTATAAGAATTCGATTCAGTGTTTATTGTACCTATCAGTCAACTAAAACGGATCCTTTTTTGGAAGAACCAATCAAAGAATTTCATCATATCCTTTCTAAGATCTTTTTAAAGATTGTTCTATTTCGTCTCTTATTTCCTAAGATAAACGATACACAGATAGAGTAGAGAATCTATATATTTTGTTTTCTGCTACTAAAATAATAAAATAAAATGAATAAAAGAAACCTTCGAATGAATAGATACATAGATACCAGGTTGTTTCTTAGGAATGAATAATGGCTCTTTACGTGATTGTGAATCTAATTGGAAGAGAATAATAAATATATTTTATGTAAGACATAAAAGAGCTTCGTCTAGAAACTTATAATTGAGATATGAATACACTAGATTGAACAAAAATAGGGTTTTTGCGCCAATTAAAAGACCATAAAAGGTTTTGAGAAGGTTAAAAAGGTCCGTTGAGCGCCTCCTAGCTATGTCATAATAGATCCGAACACTTGCCCCGGATCGACTTCCATATCATAATTGCTCTGGTGAATAACTAAAGTTAAAGTAGATAGATGGGAGATAGAAGAGAAAGAAACTAATTTTAAGCATCTTTCATAGGTTCTTACTTCACTCTTGGCAGGTTTCTTTGTATGTGTTGTCCGGAAAGAGGAGGACTCAATGATTATTCGTTCGCCGGAACCAGAAGTTAAAATTTTGGTAGATAGGGATCCCATAAAAACTTCTTTTGAGGAATGGGCTAGACCCGGTCATTTCTCAAGAACAATAGCTAAGGGACCTGATACGACCACTTGGATCTGGAACCTACACGCTGATGCTCACGATTTCGATAGCCATACCTCCGATTTGGAGGAGATCTCTCGAAAAATATTTAGTGCTCATTTCGGTCAACTCTCCATCATCTTTCTTTGGCTTAGTGGCATGTATTTCCACGGTGCTCGTTTTTCCAATTATGAAGCATGGCTGAGCGATCCTACTCACATAGGTCCCAGTGCCCAGGTGGTTTGGCCAATAGTAGGCCAAGAAATATTGAATGGTGATGTGGGCGGGGGGTTTCGAGGAATCCAAATAACCTCCGGGTTTTTTCAGATTTGGCGAGCCTCTGGGATAACTAGTGAATTGCAACTCTATTGTACCGCAATTGGTGCATTAGTCTTTGCAGCCTTAATGCTTTTTGCTGGTTGGTTCCATTATCACAAAGCTGCTCCAAAATTGGCTTGGTTCCAAGATGTAGAATCCATGTTGAATCACCATTTAGCCGGGTTATTAGGACTTGGTTCTCTTTCTTGGGCGGGGCATCAAGTACATGTATCTTTACCGATTAACCAATTTCTAAACGCTGGAGTAGATCCTAAAGAGATCCCCCTTCCTCATGAATTTCTCTTGAATCGGGATCTTTTAGCTCAACTTTATCCTAGTTTTGCTGAGGGAGCAACCCCTTTTTTCACCTTGAATTGGTCAAAATATGCGGAATTTCTGACTTTTCGTGGAGGATTAGATCCAGTAACTGGGGGTCTATGGCTGACGGATATTGCACACCATCACTTAGCTATTGCAATTCTTTTCCTGATAGCGGGTCACATGTATAGAACTAACTGGGGAGTTGGTCATGACATAAAAGATATTTTAGAAGCTCATAAAGGTCCATTTACAGGCCAAGGCCATAAGGGTCTCTATGAGATCCTAACAACGTCATGGCATGCTCAATTAGCTCTTAACCTAGCTATGTTAGGCTCTTTAACCATTGTTGTAGCTCACCATATGTATTCTATGCCCCCTTACCCATATCTAGCTACTGATTATGGTACACAACTGTCATTGTTCACACATCACATGTGGATCGGTGGATTTCTCATAGTTGGTGCTGCGGCCCATGCAGCCATTTTTATGGTAAGAGATTATGATCCAACTACTCGATACAACGATCTATTAGATCGTGTCCTTAGGCATCGCGATGCAATCATATCACATCTCAACTGGGTATGTATATTTTTAGGCTTTCACAGTTTTGGTTTATATATTCACAACGATACCATGAGCGCTTTAGGGCGTCCACAAGATATGTTTTCAGATACCGCTATACAATTACAACCTGTCTTTGCTCAATGGATACAAAACACCCACGCTTTAGCACCTAGTGCGACGGCCCCTGGTGCAACAACAAGCACCAGTTTGACTTGGGGAGGTAGTGATTTAGTGGCAGTGGGAGGGAAGGTTGCTTTGTTACCTATTCCACTAGGTACCGCAGATTTTTTGGTACATCATATTCATGCATTTACGATTCATGTGACAGTCTTGATACTCCTGAAAGGTGTTTTATTTGCTCGTAGCTCTCGTTTGATACCGGATAAAGCAAATCTTGGTTTTCGTTTTCCTTGTGATGGTCCTGGAAGAGGGGGTACATGCCAAGTATCCGCTTGGGATCATGTCTTCTTAGGACTATTCTGGATGTACAATGCAATTTCGGTAGTAATATTTCATTTCAGTTGGAAAATGCAGTCAGATGTTTGGGGTAGTATAAGCAATCAAGGGGTGGTAACTCATATTACGGGAGGAAACTTTGCCCAGAGTTCCATTACTATTAATGGGTGGCTGCGCGATTTCTTATGGGCACAGGCATCCCAGGTAATTCAGTCTTATGGTTCTTCATTATCTGCATATGGCCTTTTTTTCCTAGGTGCTCATTTTGTATGGGCTTTTAGTTTAATGTTTCTATTTAGCGGGCGTGGTTATTGGCAAGAACTTATTGAATCTATCGTTTGGGCT